AAGTACTCTCTTGCGGATCCATGAAACAACTCTCAGAAATCTTTTTCCCCTTTGGAAGATGCAGGAGCGAAACAATCAACCTATTGATATTGGAAGACCAAAAAGATTCTTCCAATGTCTCATTTCTGGGTCCAATGGAATTCATAGGTATAGGAAGAAGCCCCATCAAATAGAGATTTTTTCTTTCGACCATCTTTCGATTGTTAATACGAGATATAAGGACCGCTACTACAAGCAGTACTACACCTTTGATCGTGAAATATGGATTGCTTATTGAACCCTGTGAATCGCGGGAAAGTAGGATACTTAAAATTCGGGGGTCAAAGAGTTTCATAAAACGTTCTTGGTGGAAAAAAATGGGAGTGAAAGATCCCACTGAATCGAATTTGATCCATGAATCTAAGAAATAGTGAGAATTCTTGATTTCTCTCAATATCTCTCTCAATTCGAAGATCCAGGGTTTGAATTGATGTCGTTTCATTGATTCCTCTTTCATTGATTCCTCCTAAAGATTTCATTTCAATTGGAATTTGGTTATTCACGATGTACGATGATCCCTGTTAAGCATCCATGGCTGAATGGTTAAAGCGCCCAACTCATAATTGGCAAATTCGTAGGTTCAATTCCTGCTGGATGCACGCCAATGGGAACGTTCAATAAGTCTATTGGAATTGGCTCTGTATCAATGGAATCTCATCATCCATACATAACGAATTGGTATGGTATATTCATACCATAACATATGAACAATAAGAACTAGAATTCTTATCGATACTGGAACTTATAGGGAAGAAAATGGATTTATGGATGGAATCAAATATGCAGTATTTACAGAAAAAAGTATTCGGTTATTGGGGAACAATCAATATACTTCTAATGTCGAATCAGGATCAACTAGGACAGAAATAAAGCATTGGGTCGAACTCTTCTTTGGTGTCAAGGTAATAGCTATGAATAGTCATCGACTCCCCGGAAAGGGTAGAAGAATGGGACCTATTATGGGACATACAATGCATTCCAATTACAGACGTATGATCATTACGCTTCAACCGGGTTATTCTATTCCACCTCTTATAGAGAAAAGAACTTAAAGCAAAATACTTAATAACATGGCGATACATTTATACAAAACTTCTACCCCGAGCACACGCAACGGAGCCGTAGACAGGAAATCCAATCCACGAAATAAATTGATTTATGGACAGCATCGTTGTGGTAAAGGTCGTAATGCCAGAGGAATCATTACCGCAAGGCATAGAGGGGGAGGTCATAAGCGTCTATACCGTAAAATCGATTTTCGACGGAATGAAAAAGACATATCTGGTAGAATCGTAACCATAGAATACGACCCTAATCGAAATGCATACATTTGTCTCATACACTATGGGGATGGTGAGAAGAGATATATTTTACATCCCAGAGGGGCTATAATTGGAGATACCATTGTTTCTGGTACAGAAGTTCCTATATCAATGGGAAATGCCCTACCTTTGAGTGCGGTTTGAACTATTGATTTACGTAATTGGAAGTAACCAATTAGGTTTACGACGAAACCTAGAAATCGATCACTGATCCAATTGGAGTACCTCCACGGGATAGACCTCAACAGAAAACTGTTGAGTAACGGCAGCAAGTGATTGAGTTCAGTAGTTCTTCATAGAAAATTATTGACTCTAGAGATATGGTAATATGGAGAAGACAAAATTGTTTGAAGCACGGACAGAACCGGAAGCGCTCCTTGTTTCAAAGAGAGGAAGACGGGTTATTCACATTTAATTTGATGGTCAGAGGCGAATTGAAAGCTAAGCAGTGTATAAGGATCCCCCGGGGAAAAATAGAGATGTCTCCTACGTTACCCGTAAGTGGAAGTATCGACGTAATTTCATAGAGTCATTCGGTCTGAATGCTACATGAAGAACATAAGCCAGATGACGGAACGAGGAGACCTAGGATGTAGAAGATCATAACATGAGCGATTCGGCAGATTTGGATTCCTATATATCCACTCATATGGTACTTCATCATACGATTCATATAAGATCTATCTGTCTAGATATCATCATATACATCTAGAAAGCCGTATGCTTTGGAAGAAGCTTGTACAGTTTGGGAAGGGGTTTTTATTGATAAAAAAGAAGAATCCACTTCAACCGATATGCCCTTAGGCACGGCCATACATAACATAGAAATCACACTTGGAAAGGGTGGACAATTAGCTAGAGCAGCAGGTGCTGTAGCGAAACTGATTGCAAAAGAGGGTAAATCGGCCACATTAAGATTACCGTCTGGAGAGGTCCGTTTAATATCCAAAAACTGCTTAGCAACAGTCGGACAAGTGGGTAATGTTGGGGTGAACCAAAAAAGTTTGGGTAGAGCCGGATCTAAGTGTTGGCTAGGTAAACGTCCTGTAGTAAGAGGAGTAGTTATGAACCCTGTAGACCATCCCCATGGGGGCGGTGAAGGGAGAGCCCCAATTGGTAGAAAAAAACCTATGACCCCTTGGGGTTATCCTACACTTGGAAGAAGAAGTAGGAAAAGGAAAAAATATAGTGATAGTTTTATTCTTCGTCGCCGTAAATAAGAATTAAGAATATTGAAAATAGAATTTTTGGAATTTGAAATTGTTTATTATATTTATATTTTTACAAAAAAAGGAGTTATCAATTGTGGCACGTTCACTAAAAAAAAATCCTTTTGTGGCTAATCATTTATTGGGAAAAATCGAACAACTCAATATGAAGGAGGAAAAAGAAATAATAGTAACTTGGTCCAGAGCATCAACCATTATACCCACAATGATCGGGCATACAATTGCTATTCATAATGGAAAAGAGCATTTACCCATTTATATAACGGACCGTATGGTAGGTCATAAATTGGGAGAATTCGCACCCACTCGGACTTTTGGTAGACATGCAAAAAACGATAATAAATCTCGCCGTTAATTCTTTTTTTATTTCAATTTCTATTAAATAAAATATATAAAAAATATATATATAAAAGAGTACAAATATAAACAAATATGATAAGTAAATATAATCAAAAGTTCTAAAGTAATAAAAAAGAAAAAAAATGTAAATTAATAATAAATTAATAATTAATAAAATAATATACGGAATATATATATTAAGTTAAGAAGTTAAGTATTAACAATTTATATTAAGTAGAATAATGGTAATTTAAGCAGAGTAATTATAGAACAAAAATAATAGAATAATTTCTCATCATCCATTGGTGGGGGTAACTAACCTTATGATAAACAAGAACTCGAATAGATCGGGCACAGAAGTCAAAGTTTTAGCTCAACATATACATATGTCTGTTTTCAAAGCCCGAAGAGTAATTGATCAAATTCGCGGGCGTTCCTATGAAGAAACACTTATGATACTGGAACTCATGCCTTATCGAGCCTCTTATCCAATTTTAAAATTGGTTTATTCTGCAGCAGCAAATGCTAGTCATAATATGGGTTTGAACGAAGCTGATTTATTTATTAGTAAAGCCGAAGTCAATGGGGGTCCCATTGTGAAAAGGTTAAGACCCCGAGCTCGAGGGCGCAGTTATCCAATAAAAAGACCCACATGTCATATAACAATTGTACTGAAGGATAAATCTAAATAATTTTTATAGAAATTAAAAATTTAGATTCATATTTAAAAATAACATATGGATGAAAAGATAGTATAATAAAAAATATGGGACAAAAAATAAATCCACTTGGTTTCAGACTTGGTACAACTCAAAGCCATCATTCCTTTTGGTTCGCACAACCAAAAAACTTTTCCGCAGGTCTCCAAGAGGATGAAAAAATACGAGACTGTATCAAGAATTATGTGCAAAAAAATATGAGAATATCCTCGGGTTTCGAAGGAATTGCCCGTATAGGAATTCAAAAACGAATAGATTTAATCCAGGTCATAATCTATATTGGATTCCCGAATTTATTAATAGAGAGTCGAACACGAGGAATCGAAGAATTACAGATAAATGTACAAAAAAAGTTAAATTCTGTGAACCGAAGGCTCAACATTGCTATCACAAGAATTGAAAAACCTTATGGGCAACCTAATATTCTTGCGGAATATATAGCTTTACAGTTAAAAAATAGAGTTTCCTTTCGAAAAGCAATGAAAAAAGCTATTGAATTAACTGAGCAAACGGATACAAAAGGAATTCAAATACAAATTGCAGGGCGTATCGATGGGAAAGAAATTGCCCGTGTTGAATGGATTAGAGAGGGCAGAGTTCCCCTACAGACCATTCGTGCTAAAATTGATTATTGTTCCTATACAGTTCGAACTATCTATGGAGTGTTGGGCATCAAAATTTGGATATTTGTAGACGAGGAATAATAAAATAATATAATGAACCCCTTTTTATTTGTCTTGTTATTCTATCTAGTGATAGAACAAAAAAATTAAAAAATTTTCATTCTTTTTCCCCCCCATTCAATCAAAAATGAACAATAAATACTAATTTTATTTCTATAGGGTTAAATAAAAATTCGATCGACCATTTCAATTGGTAGAATTGCTATGCTTAGTGTGTGACTCGTTGGTTTTTTCTTTAGTTAGAGTTGGGATTAAAAAAAAAGGACCCCTGCACTTGCACTATAGAACTATAGACTAATAACTATAGAAACTAAAAACTAACTTATTGCTTCGTATTGTCGACATCCCACAAAACAGTCACTATATGATGTATCGATCATGTAGTTGTAGCAACTGAAATTTTATTCCATAAAAAAATGGGATTATGATAAATCCAATTAAATTAAATAAATTAAAAGATTATGAAAAAAAATAAAGGGATGTAGATAAATGGAAAGATGATAGAAAGAGAGAAGAAAAATATCAATGCTATTATAATACAATTCCAATATGTATGGTCCATGAATAATCTCGGAAAAAGCAATGTGATAAAGCATCAATACTTATAATAAAACAAAGTAAAGAGCCCGAGTTAATAGAAACTGAGGGGATTGACTCAGAAACAAATTTAGTTGGGGGCTCCATTGCAGAATTCAGGCCTAACCATTAATGAAGAAGCTATAGGAACGACGGAACCCATGACTACATAAGATTCTATTGAAAACGAATCCTAATAATTCATTGGCAAGGATGGCGGAATGAACCAGGAACCAATTTATTCTGAGTGGTCATAGTATGAGTTGACCTCTACGAATGAAGCAGAAAAGAGTCAATATTCGCCCGCGAAACTCTTATTTATTTACTAGATTACAAAATTTTGCGTGATTCAATAATAAATAAAGAAAAAAAAAATAAAAATAAAGAAGAATTAATTACAATAAAAATTTATAAATAGACATCTAACTATAGTCTAACTAGTTATTATATATATACAATATAAATATAACTTCTTCTTATAAATCCCATGATTTTAACATTTTTTTTTCATTATTTTTATTTATTAAAATGAAAAATATAATATATATATATAAATATATAATATATATAAATATAATATAAATATATATAAATATATATATGTAATAGTAATATTATTACATTATTTTATTCGCGAGGAGCTGGATGAGAAGAAACTCTCATGTCCAGTTCTGCAGTAGAGATGGAATTGAGAAATAACCATCAACTATAACCCCAAAAGAACCAGATTCCGTAAACAACATAGAGGAAGAATGAAAGGAATATCTTCTCGAGGCAATCATATTTCTTTCGGAAGATATGCTCTTCAGGCACTTGAACCCGCTTGGATCACAGCTAGACAAATAGAAGCTGGGCGAAGAGCAATGACACGATATGCACGCCGCGGCGGAAAAATATGGGTACGCATATTTCCCGACAAACCCGTTACACTAAGACCAGCGGAAACACGTATGGGTTCCGGTAAGGGGTCCCCTGAATATTGGGTAGCCGTTGTTAAACCCGGTCGAATACTTTATGAAATGGTTGGAGTATCAGAAACCGTAGCTAAAGCAGCTATGTCAATAGCTGCGTGCAAAATGCCTATACGAACTCAATTTGTTATTGCGCGATAAGTAAGGATGTAGAACCAAAGGAATGTTAGGGATGAAAAAAGGGGATTTTTTTATTTCTGGACACATAATATTTCTTTTTTTCCTTTACTCTTTGCATTGAAAGAGCAGATAAAAAAAAAATAATGATATGATTCAACCTCAGACCCTTTTGAATGTAGCGGATAACAGCGGGGCTAGAGAATTGATGTGTATTCGAATCTTAGGGGCTAGTAATCGTCAATATGCTCATATTGGTGATGTTATTGTTGCTGTAATCAAGGAAGCAGTGCCTAATATGCCTCTAGAAAGATCAGAAGTAATTAGAGCTGTAATTGTACGTACACGTAAAGAACTTAAACGTGACAACGGTATGATAATACGATATGATGACAATGCAGCAGTTGTCATCGATCAAGAAGGAAACCCAAAAGGGACTCGGGTTTTTGGTGCGATTGCTCGAGAATTGAGACAGTTGAATTTCACAAAAATAGTCTCATTAGCCCCTGAGGTATTATAAATTAGATAAAATTATGATATAGTAGTGTATCGAAAATAGATCAATATAAAATAGATCAATTAGTAGATTATATCTCAAGTATATATTTTTAATAATTCCTAAAAAACATGTTGATTATATCAAAATTAGAGGACAACAATAATTCTAGTTCATCATGGGTAGAGACACTATTGCCGATATAATAACCTCGATAAGAAATGCTGATATGGATAAAAAGGAAACGGTTCGAATAACATCTACCAATATAACTGAAAACATTGTTAAAATACTTCTACAAGAGGGTTTTATTGAAAACGTTAGAAAACATCGGGAAAATAACAAATATTTCTTGGTTTCAACCCTGCGACATAAAAGGACTAGGAAGGGTATACATAAAACTATTTTAAAACGTATCAGCCGACCCGGTCTACGAATTTATTCTAACTATCAACGAATTCCTAAGATTTTAGGTGGAATGGGAATTGCAATTCTTTCCACTTCTCAGGGTATAATGACAGATCGAGAAGCCCGACTAAAAGGAATTGGGGGAGAAATGTTGTGTCATATATATATATGTTGATCCCCCCCTTCTGGCGTCCTAATTTGATCTGTAACTTATTACCCGTGAAAAGGAAAGGAAAGGTAAGTTATATGACTACTCCTCCATTAGTTGATACTTCCAGGGGGGGTCACCCGGAATGAAAGAACAAAAATTGATTCATGAAGGTTTAATTACTGAATCACTTCCCAATGGTATGTTCCGGGTCCGTTTAGATAATGAGGATCTAATTCTAGGTTATGTTTCGGGGAGGATCCGACGCAGTTTTATACGCATACTACCGGGGGATAGAGTCAAAATCGAAGTAAGTCGTTATGATTCAACCAGAGGACGTATAATTTATAGACTTCGCAACAAGGATTCGAACGATTAGGTATTTTTTTAGCATCCTCCTCATGGGGATAGAATTTGGGGTTCCAAAATTAAAGGGATTTTTTTGTTTCAAGA